ACATTTCAATTCGATTTCTTTTTTGTTTTTTCTTAGTTTATCCAACCCATCATGAAAAGTAAAAAAGGGTAAAGTAACCCTTTTTTGATTGTCCTCTAAATTTGTGTCTTGTTCTTCTGCATGTAGAAAAGGAATAAATAAATCAATCAAATTACGGGAGGCCTCGTAAAGTGCTTCTTTAGGAGTTAAACTTCCATTCGTCCATATTTCAAGAAAAAGTATCTCTTGTTTTTCATTCCCATTCCCATAAGAATGAATACTATGATTTGCATTTCGAACAGGCATGAATACAGCATCGATAGGATAACTTCCTTCTTGAGCGTTTTTTGGTGTTTTCATACGATATCCGCGATTCCTCTCGATTTGTAATCCAATATACAAATCAATTGGTTCCACCAGGCTAGCTATATGCTGTGTAGTATCAACTATTTCCACAGAAGGCGGTAAGATGATGTCTTGAGCAGTTACATATCCAGGACCCTTGACACAAATATATGCGTCGCGAGTTCCATATAGATTACTTCTCAATACAATTTCTTTCAAATTCATGAAAATTTCATGTACTGATTCTTCAATACCTACTATGGTAGAATATTCATGTGGTATCTTTTCAGATTTTGCGCGTGTGATACATGTTCCTTCTATTTCTCCAAGCAAAGCCCTTCGCATCGCGATGCCTATTGTATCGGCTTGACCTTTCATAAGTGGAGACAAAAGAAAACGTCCATAATAAAGACGCTTACTGTCTGCTCTTGATTCAACACACTTCCACTGTAGTGTCCGAGTAGATGCTGCTACTTTCTCTCGAAGCATAATAATATTTATTATTTGATCAGATTATTGAATCATTTATTTCTCTTGAAATCCGTTCAATTCTTATTTTATTTCTATACACGTCTTTTTTTAGGAGGCCTGCATCCATTATGTGGCATAGGGGTTACGTCTCTGACAAAACTTAATAGTATACCACTTCTACGAATGGCTCGTAATGCTGCATCTCTTCCAAGACCAGGACCTTTTATCATGACTTCTGCTCGTTGCATACCCTGATCTACTACTGTACGAATAGCATTTGCGGCTGCGGTTTGAGCAGCAAATGGCGTCCCTCTTCTTGTGCCCCTGAAGCCACAAGTACCGGCTGAGGACCAAGAAACTACCCGACCCCGTATATCTGTAACCGTTACAATGGTATTGTTAAAACTTGCTTGAACATGAATAACTCCTTTTGGTATTCGACGTCCATTCTTACGTGAGCCAATACGTCCATTCCTGCGCGAGCCAATTCTTGGTATGGTTTTTGTCATATTTTATCATCTCATAAATATGAGTCAGAGATATACGGAAATATCCATTTCATGTCAAAACAGATCCTTTATTTGTGTATTGGGTCCTTTTGAGAGTCCCTTTTAAGAAAGATTATCCCTGTCTCTGTTTATGCCTTGGGTTGGAACAAATTACTATAATTCGTCCCCGCCTGCGGATCAGTCGACATTTTTCACAAATTTTACGAACGGAGGCCCTTATTTTCATATTTGTAATTCCTTACCTTAATTTCGAATCTACTCCTTGGAAGAAAATAAGTCTCTTGAAATTTTGAACCTCCAATTGCATCCGCACGAGAGGGATGTTGAAAAAGCCGCTTAGTCGGTCGAATCTTTGTTGCGGAGTCTATAAATTATGCGTCCCCTGGTTGAATCATAACGACTTACTTCAATTTTGACTCTATCGCCTGGCAGTATCCGTATAAAACTACGTCGGATCCTTCCTGAAACATAACCTAGAATCAGATCTTCATTATCTAAACGAACCCGAAACATACCATTGGGAAGTGATTCAGTAATTAAACCTTCATGAATCCATTTTTGTTCTTTCATTCCAGGTAACCCCCTTGAATTATCAACTAATGGAGGAGGAGTGATATTAGACAACCCGCCTTTTCTCTTTTTTTTCACAAAACAAAGAGGAAGTTACGGATGCAATTCGGATACCAGAAAGATCACCATATATAACACAAAATTTCTCCTCCGATTCCTTCTAGTCGAGCCTCTCGGTCTGTCATTATACCTCGAGAAGTAGAAAGAATTACAACACCCATTCCTCCTAAAATCCTAGGAATTCGTTGATGGTTGGAATAGATTCGTAGGCCGGGTCGGCTGATACGTTTTAAAACAGTTCTATATGGCCCTTTTCTATTCCTTCTATGTCGCAGAGTTGAAACCAAGAAAAATTTATTGCTTACTCGATGTTTTCTCACATTTTCGATAAAGCCTTCTCGCAGAAGTATTTTAACAATGTTTTCGGTGATATTTGTAGATGCTATTCGAACCGTTCCTTTTTTATCCATGTCAGCATTTCGTATAGAAGTTATTATTTCAGCAATAGTGTCCCTACCCATGATGAACTATAATTATTGGTGCCCCCGAGTTTTTATATAATCAACATGCTCTGCTTTTTTCTTCTTTTTTTATTATTTAAGGTATATGCGTGAGAAACAATCTACTAATGCATTCTACTGATTAAATGAATCTTATTTAGATACCCTACTATTTCAGATAGCCTATTATTTTATTTTAGATGACCTACTTATCTATATTATGATTATGTTCTCGTCTATTAGTATTTATAATACCTCAGGAGCTAATGAGACTATTTTAGTAAAATTCAACTGTCTCAATTCCCGAGCGATCGCACCAAAAACTCGAGTTCCTTTTGGATTTCCTTCTTGATCAATGACAACTGCTGCATTGTCATCATATTGTATTATCATACCATTGTTACGTTTGAGTTCTTTACATGTACGTACAATTACAGCTCTGATTACTTCTGATCTTTGTAGAGGCATATTGGGCACTGCTTCTTTGATTACAGCAACAATAACGTCGCCAATATGAGCATATCGGCGATTACTAGCTCCTATGATTCGAATACACATTAATTCTCTAGCCCCGCTGTTGTCCGCTACATTTAAATAGGTCTGAGGTTGAATCATATTATTATTATTATTCTTTTTTTTCTTTCAAAGCGCGAAGAAAAAAAGAAGAAATATTGTTTGTCCAGAAATAGAAATAAAGAAATTGCGGTTTTTTTCATCACAAGGCCCCTTCCCTTTCGTTTCATACCCCTATTCCACAATAACGAATTGAGTTCGTATAGGCATTTTGGACGCAGCTATAGAAATAGCTTCTCTGGCTACAATTTCTGATACTCCACCCATTTCATAAAGTATTCGACCCGGTTTAACGACGGATACCCAATATTCGGGAGATCCTTTCCCCGAACCCATACGTGTTTCGGTAGGCCTTACTGTAACAGGTTTGTCTGGAAATATACGTACCCATATTTTTCCACCACGACGCGCATATCTTGTCATGGCTCGTCGCCCCGCTTCTATTTGTCTAGATGTGATCCAAGCGGGTTCAAGTGCCTGAAGGGCGTATCCGCCGAAACAAATTCGATTGCCTCGATAAGATATTCCCTTCATTCTTCCTCTATGTTGTTTACGAAATCTGGTTCTTTTGGGGTTATAGTTGATGGTTGTTTCTCAATGCCATCTCTACTGCAGAACCGGACATGAGAGTTTCTTCTCATCCAGCTCCTCGCGAATGAAACAATTCAAAAATATTACAGATATTTATTTGTATTTAATGAATAAAATAATACATCATGGAATTTTTTGAGATCGAATCTGTCACGTAGGAATTGTTATATCTTGCTCGTATATAAAATTATAAATAGATTTCGATTCTATTATTTTTATTTTCTTTATAATTATAAAATTAGAATATATAAAGATATATTCTAATTTCTATTAAATTTTGTAAATCTAAGAATATATAATAGAATCAAAAAAAAATAGAATTCTATTTAATTTAAAATAATTGTCTTAAATTAATGAATCTTTATTTTTACCTTTATTCAATCACCCAAAACTTAGCAATCCAATAAGGCTTTCGCGGGCGAATATTTGCCCTTTTAACATCACCTTTCATTCGTAGGGGCATCCCATAACCCATAACCTAACAGAATAGAATTGGTTCTTGGCTCGTTCCGCCATCCCACCCAATGAATCATTAGGATTCGTTTTCAAGGAATCTTATGCAGTCACGGGTTCCGTCGTTCCCATTGCTTCTCGTTCTCGATTAATGGCTAGGCCCAAACTCTGCAATGGAGCTCCTAATAAAAATTGTTCCTAAATCAATCTACTCAGTCTTTATTGACTTGATGCTCTTTATAATTTTTTTTCTTATGAATTGGATTCATCTAATTCATTATTAATTATGGACGAATCAAATACGTATTAATGCTTTATTACACTGCCTTTTTTGAGATAGTTCATAGACCATACATATTGGAATCATATATCATTGCTATTCTTTTTCTTTCTTTCTCTCACCCCTCCACCTATCCATATCCCTTTGTTTTTGCTTCACTTAGAATCTTATTGACTTGTCTTTTATGTAAGATTTCAGTTGCTACAACAATATGATCGATACATCAATCATATAGTGACCGGTTCCTTGGATCTAGATAATACGAAGCAATGAGCTGGTTATTAGTTATCTAGTTATTAGTTCATACTAGGGGGTGGTCCCTTGCTTTTTAATCCTAACCCTAAATAAAAAACCAACGAGTCACACACTAAGCATAGCAATTATATGGAGTCAATCGAATTGTTATTCAACCTTATAGAATTCTAAAAATTATAATTTTTTTTTTATTTTGGAAAAAAGATGAACGAGTTTGTGATTTTTATTCAATTGCCGGATCGGATGAGTGGAACAGAAAGACAACGGAAGGACCGTTATTCCTCGTCTGTAAATATCCAAATTTTGATTCCTAATGCCCCGTAGATAGTTCGAACTGTATAGGAACAATAATCAATTTTAGCTCGAATGGTTTGTAGGGGAACCCTACCTTCTCTGATCCATTCGACACGTGCAATTTCTTTTCCGTCGATACGCCCTGCAATTTGTACTTGAATTCCTTTTGTATCTGCTTGT